TGAATTGTCTAATTATTGGAGGTATACTAATGAAGAAAAAAGAAAAAAACTAAGCAATGAATTTTTTACTAGGGCAAAAGTTCTAGATAAGGAATTTATTCCTTTTGATATATTTGAAAACCGAATTAGATTGTGTAATGATGAGACTAAAACAAAATACTTAACTAAAATATATGATCCTTTCTTGAACGGACCTTTTCGTGGACGAATCCAAAATTGTTTTTCACCTTCAATAAAAAATGAAACTCACACAAAAAATTACATTTTGATAAATAAGATTCATGGTATCCTTTTTTGTATGAATAGTAATAGTAATTATTCAGAATTTGAACAGAAAATAGATACATTTGATAGAAAATCATTATTAACTGAATTTTTTTTTTTTTTTAACTTAATCAGTAAATTTTCGGGAAAATCAGTATTAAGTTCGAATTTTGAAAAACTTTATTTATTTCCAGAACATGACCAAGTAAAAGTTTATTCCGAACAACAAAAAAAATTATTAGACGCAATTTTAATCGATCTGAACAATAAAACAATAGTAAATAGAAAAAAATGCATTGGAATAAACGAAATCAGTAAAAAATTTCCGCAATGGTCATACAAATTTATCGACGAATTGAAACTACTGGAGGGACAAAATGACGCAGGAAATTTTCAGATTCGTTCCAGAAAAGCCAAACGTGTAGTGATTTTTACTAATACTAATAACTCAAAGAATGACGATACTTATACTAGGGATACTGAGAATACTGATAAAAAAAAGGAATTGGCTTTAATACGTTATTCACAACAACCGGATTTTCGGCGAGACATAATCAAAGGATCCATACGCGCTCAAAGACGTAAAACAGTTACTTGGAAACTCTTTCAAAGAAGTGTGCATTCGCTCTTTTTTTTGGAGAAACCTTCCTTCTTTTCTTTTGATGTTTTCGATTCAATGAAAATCTTTTTTATGTTAAAAAATTGGATGCGGAAAAAGACAGAATTAAAAATTTCAGATTATACAGAGGAAAAGACAAAAGAAAGTAAGAAAAAAGAGGAGGTCAAAAGAAAAAAAAACGAAAAAGAGGAGAAAAAACGTATCGAAATAGGAGAAGCCTGGGAAAGCATTCTATTTGCTCAAGTAATAAGAGGTTTTTTATTAATAACCCAATCGATTCTTAGAAAATATATTATATTGCCTACATTAATAATAACTAAAAATCTTGTTCGTATATTATTATTTCAATTTCCCGAATGGTCAGAAGATTTTAGGGATTGGAATAGAGAAATGTATATTAAATGCACTTATAATGGCGTTCAATTATCCGAAACAGAATTTCCAAAAGAATGGCTAACTGACGGTATTCAGATAAAGATCTTATTTCCTTTTCGTCTGAAACCTTGGCACAGATCTAAGATACGATCCACTGAAAAGGAAAAAGATCTAATGAAAAAAAAAAAAGTAAAAAAAAAGAACTTTTGTTTTTTAACAATTTGGGGAATGGAAGTCGAATTGCCCTTTTCTAGTTATCCCCGAAATCGACTTTCATTTTTTGATCCCATTTTTAAAGAACTCAAAAAAAAAATGAAAAAATTGAAAAATTCTTTTTTTATAGTTCTAAAAGTTTTAAATGAAAGAAAAAAATTCTTTCTAAATATCTCAAAAGAAACATCAAAATGGATCATCAAAAGTATTCTCAATAGTATTCTATTTGTAAAGGAAAAAATAAAAAAAATCTCCAATTCTTTTTTTGTATTTAGATTAAAAAATTTTTATGAATTGAGTAAAAGCAAAAAAGATTCAACAATCAGTAAGAATAATCCAATGATTTCCGAATCACCCATTCCAATTCAATCTATTAATTGGACAAATTATTCATTGACAGAAAAAAAAATAAAAGATCTGAATGTTAAAACAAAGACAATCCTAAAGCAAATAGAAAAAATAACAAAAGAAAAGACAAGGGGGTTTCTAACTTCAGAGATAAATATTCATTCGAACAAAACAACTTATGATGCTAAAAGATTAGAATCACAAAAAAAGATTTTGCAGATAATACAAAGACGAAATGTTCGATTAACCCGTAAATCGCATTCTTTTTTTAAATTTTTCATGGAAAGAATATACATAGATATCTTTCTATATATCATTAGTATTCCTAGCACCAATGTACAACTTTTTCTGGAATCTACAAAAAAAATTATAAATAAATCCATTTACAAAAATGAAGCAAATGCAGAAAGAACTCATAAAACAAATCAAAGTATAATTAACTTTATTTCGATTATACACAAATCTTATAATACTACGAATACGAATTCACAGAATTCTTGTGACGTATCCTCTTTGTCACAGGCATATGTATTTTTTAAATTATCACAAACCCAAGTTATTAACGTATATAAGTATAAGTTAAGATCTTTTTTTGAATATCATGGAAGATTTTTTTTTCTTAAGAATGAAATAAAGGATTCTTTTTTTGAAGTACAAGGAATATTTCATTCCAAATTAAGACATAAGAAACCTCCCTATTCTGCAATGAATCAATGGACAAATTGGTTAAAGGGTCATTATCAATATGACTTATCTGAGAACAGATGGTCTAGATTAGTACCACAAAAATGGAGAAATAGAATCAATGAACGTCGTGTGGCTCAAAATAAAGATTTAACCAATTTTGATTCATATGAAAAAACCCGATTAATTCTTTACAAAAAACAAGAAGTAGACTCATTAACAAAAAAAAAAAAAATTAAAAAACAATATGGATATGATCTTTTATCATATAAATCTATTAATTATGCAGATAAGAAAGACTCATATATTTATGGATATAGATCACCATTCCAAGCAAATAAAAAGCAAACGATTTCTTATAATTACAACACATGTAAAAAAAAAAAAATGGATATAACGGAGGATATCTCTATCAAGAATTATATAGCAGAAGATGCTATTATAGATATGGAAAAAAATCTGGATAGAAAGTATTTTGATTGGATCGGAACGAATGTAGAAATACTAAATTGTTCGGTATCAAATCTGGAATTTTGGTTCTTTTCAAATTTTTTGATATTTTATAATGCATATATGAGTAACCCGTGGATCATACCAATCAAATTACTTTTTTTCCATTTTAATGTAAATCAAAATGTTAGTGAAAAGAAAAACATTATTGGTAAGAAAAAAATAATAGATATTTTTAGACCATCGAAAAAAAAAAAATCTCTTGAATTCGAGTTAGAGACTCAAAATCGATCAAAAGCAGAATACGTGGGTCAAGTAGATCTTGAATCATCTTTCTCAAACCAAGAAAAAGATATTGAAGAAAATTATGAAGGATCGGACAGGAAAAAGGGTGCTAAGGATATAACGAAAAATAAATACAAGAATAAGATAGAGGCAGAACTCAATTTATTACTAAGAAAGTTTTTTGGTTTTCATTTGAACTGGAAGGATTCCTTTAATCAAAGAATACTTAATAATGTCAAAGTATATTGTCTCCTAATTAGATTGAAAAATCTAAAAGAAATTGCTATAGCCTCTATTCAAAGGGGAGAACTAAGTCTAGATATTATGGTGATTCATAATCAGAAGGATTTCACTCTTCCAGGATTGATGAAAAATAAGGAATTGATGAAAAAAGGAATATTGATTATCGAACCAGTTCGCCTGTCTAGAAAAAACAATGAAAAATTTTTTATGTATCAAACCACAGCACTTTCGTTGATTCATAAGAGTAAGCGCCAAATTAATCAAAGATACGAAGAAAAAAGTTTTGTTGATAAGAATAAATTTGATAAATACATTATTAAAAGAAGAAGAGATCAAAAGATAAGAAAAAATAAAGAAAAAAATCATTATGATTTGCTTGTTCCTGAAAATATTTTATCTGCTAGACGTCGTAGAGAATTGAGAATTCTAATTTTTTTAAATCCTAGGAATAAAAATAGTGTCCATACAAACACAATATTTTACAATGAGAATAAAGTAAATAATTGCTGTGAAGTTTTGGCTAAAAATAAAGATCTTGATAGAGAAAAAAAAAAAATAATGAATTTAAAATTTTTTCTTTGGCCAAATTATCGATTAGAAGATTTAGCTTGTATAAATCGCTATTGGTTTGATACCCATAATGGAAGCCGTTTCAGTATAGTAAGAATACATATGTATCCTCGATTGAAAATTTCTTAATCTACATTTGTCTTCTATTTACCATAATATATCTGGTATGCGAAGACAAATGGAATATAGACATAAATGCGGACACACATTGTGGCATTCATACTAATTCAATGATGTATACATTAGATTGAAAAATGAATCAACAAAATCATATTCTTTTAAAAGTATACAATTTTTTATTTGCTGAATCCATAAATATAGTATTTTTTTTATCTATTTGAATTGATTAATAATAATTAATTTAATTTGAAAAAAAAAAAATAAGGAATTCTTAAGGAAATTAAGATTTATATAAAAAATTCAAAATGAGTATCATTACTATTACTGATCAAGAAAAATATCTATAAAAAAAAGAGGGGTAGAGGGAAGCTTTAATTTAATTTTATGGTAAAAAACTCATTTATACCGGTTATTTCACAAGAAAAAAAAGAAGAAAACCCGGGATCGGTTGAATTTCAAGTATTCAATTTCACCAATAAGATACGAAGACTTACTTCACATTTTGAATTGCACCGAAAAGACTATTTATCTCAAAGAGGTTTACGTAAAATTCTGGGAAAACGGCAACGACTACTGTCTTATTTATCAAAGAAAAATGGAATACGTTATAAAAAATTAATTAATCAGTTGGATATTCGGGAATCACAAATTCGTTAATTTGAAGAGTCATTTTCAATTATTCGATTTATTAGATCTTGAATTTTTATGAACTTATTTTTTTTTTTTTTAAGCGATTCATTGAAGAATGAATCGAGGAAAAACCTATGAATGTCACAGCTACAAGAAAAGGCCTCATGATAGTCAATATGGGCCCTCACCACCCATCAATGCACGGTGTTCTTCGACTTATTGTTACTCTGGATGGTGAGGATGTTATTGATTGTGAACCAATATTGGGTTATTTACACAGAGGGATGGAAAAAATTGCGGAAAACAGAACAATTATACAATATCTGCCTTATGTAACACGTTGGGATTATTTAGCTACTATGTTCACAGAAGCAATAACCGTAAACGGACCGGAACAGTTGGGAAATATTCAAGTACCTAAAAGAGCCAGCTATATTCGAGTAATTATGTTAGAGTTGAGTCGTATAGCTTCTCACCTACTATGGCTGGGACCTTTTATGGCAGATATTGGTGCACAAACTCCTTTCTTCTATATTTTCAGAGAAAGAGAATTAATATATGATCTATTCGAAGCTGCGACAGGTATGAGAATGATGCATAATTTTTTTCGTATCGGGGGGGTAGCGGCTGATCTACCTCATGGTTGGATAGATAAATGTTTTGATTTCTGCGATTATTTTTTAACAAGGGTTGTTGAATATCAAAAACTTATTACGCGAAATCCCATTTTTTTAGAACGGGTTGAAGGAGTAGGCGTTGTTGGTGGAGAGGAGGTAATAAATTGGGGTTTATCAGGACCGATGCTTCGGGCTTCCGGAATACAATGGGATCTACGTAAAGTTGATAATTATGAGTGTTACGAGGAATTTGATTGGGAAGTTCAATGGCAAAAAGAAGGAGATTCATTAGCTCGTTATTTAGTTCGAATTGGTGAAATGATGGAATCCATAAAAATTATTCAACAGGCTTTGGAAGGAATTCCCGGCGGGCCGTATGAGAATTTAGAAATCCGCTGCTTTGATAGAGAAAAGGATCCAGAATGGAATGATTTTGAATATCGATTCATTAGTAAAAAACCGTCTCCGACTTTTGAATTGCCAAAACAAGAGCTTTATGTAAGAGTTGAGGCCCCAAAGGGAGAATTAGGAATTTTTCTAATAGGCGATCAGAATGGTTTTCCTTGGAGATGGAAAATTCGTCCACCGGGTTTTATCAATTTGCAAATTCTTCCTCAATTAGTTAAAAGAATGAAATTGGCCGATATTATGACAATACTAGGTAGCATAGATATCATTATGGGAGAAGTTGATCGTTGAAATGATAATTGATACAACAGAAGTACAAGATATCCATTTTTTTTCCAAATTGGAATTTTTTAAGGAGGTCTATGGAATTCTATGGATACTTGCCCCTATTTTTATTCTTGTATTGGGAATCACAATAAGTGTATTAGCAATTGTATGGTTAGAAAGAGAAATATCCGCAGGGATACAACAGCGTATTGGACCTGAATATGCCGGGCCTTTTGGAGTTCTTCAAGCTCTAGCCGACGGAACAAAACTACTTTTCAAAGAGAATCTTATTCCATCTAGGGGAGATATTCGTTTATTCAGTATCGGACCATCCATATCAGTCATATCAATTCTAATAAGCTATTCAGTAATTCCTTTTGGCTATAACTTTGTTTTATCTGATCTCAATATCGGTGTTTTTTTATGGATTGCTATTTCGAGTATTGCTCCCATTGGACTTCTCATGTCAGGATATGGGTCGAATAATAAATATTCCTTTTTGGGTGGTCTACGAGCTGCTGCTCAATCGATTAGTTATGAAATACCATTAACTTTATGTGTGTTATCAATATCTCTGCGTGCGATTCGTTGAGACAGAAACTTTTCGATGTTATTGCTATGCTCCTCTCTTTATAGTATTTTATAGGAAAGGGAAAGAATAAATTGAATAGATATCCTCATTTTCATTATTCTTTTTCGCAATTCAGAAAAACAAAATCAGATAGTTATATGAGTGAGATAAAACAGCTTCTATTGAATATTATTTATGAATACTATATTACTTTATAGTTAATATTACTTTATAGTTAATAGATAGTATGATGATTTGAAATTGCAGTAAAAAAATGGAGTCTCATTTTCTATGTATAAGAATTAAGTGAAAAAAAAAAACAAATTCTAAGCCGAAGAGGCCGTTTACCCCAAGATTGGGTGATTAGTCATCCTGTCTTGAAGCGGGCTCAAAAGACCAACCTTTTTGAGTTTTCGCTATTATTTGTATGAATTATCATACATGTATTAACATAAATAAGGGGGTTAATAAAAAAATGAATGGATGGTTAGAAACACCAAGATACACAAAGGATTAGTAAAGCAGATTTTGTAAATTAAATTATCCAAAAGAGCATTTACGCAAAATAGAAAAAGAATTATAATTGGGGCTTTAAGTTGGTAGAAAAAATCAGGCAGTACTCCCCACAACTCCGATCCAGAGTATACTCCCATCCACTGATTAAATAAATGACTATCAGGAACGAAATAATCCTTTAATTTTATTTAAGTCCCTTTTTACTTGCACAAAAAAAAGAAGAATAGGAACAAAAAATAAAAAAAAAAGCGACCCCCCCCCGTTTTTTTTTTTTTTTTATAAAAATGAAAGTGTGTAGAAGTTAAGTGAATAGCGATAAT